TTTACTTACGATACTTAGTTGACATTCATAAAAAGTATCTAATGATTTATGAGTTCAATACATCCTGTTTAGCAGAAAGACAGATATTCCTTGCTAATTATCAGACAATTACTTATTCACAAACCCTTTGGGGGGCTAATAGTTTTCATTTCCCATCTCATGGAAAACCCTTTTCGCTCCGCTTAGCCCTACCCCCCCCTAGGGGTATTTTAGTGATAGGTTCTATAGGAACTGGACGATCCTATTTGGTCAAATACCTAGCGACAAACTCCTATGTTCCTTTCATTACAGTATTTCTGAACAAGTTCCTGGATAACAAGCCTAAGGGTTTTCTTATTGATGATAGTGACGATAGTGACGATATTGATGATAGTGACGATAGTGACCGTGACCTTGATATGGAGCTGGAGCTTCTAACTATGATGAATACGCTAACTATGGATATGATGCCGGAAATAGACCGATTTTATATCACCTTTCAATTCGAATTAGCAAAAGCAATGTCTCCTTGCATAATATGGATTCCAAACATTCATGATCTGGATGTGAATGAGTCGAATTACTTGTCCCTCGGTCTTTTAGTGAACTATCTCCCCAGGGATTATGAAAGATGTTCCACTAGAAATCTTCTTGTTATTGCTTCGAGTCATATTCCCCAAAAAGTAGATCCATCTCTAATGGCTCCGAATAAATTAAATACATGCATTAAGATACGAAGACTTCTTATTCCACAACAACGAAAACACTTTTTCACTCTTTCATATACTAGGGGATTTCACTTGGAAAATAAAATGTTTCATACTAATGGATTCGGGTCCACAACGATGGGTTCCAATGTACGAGATCTTGTAGCACTTACCAATGAAGCCCTATCGATTAGTATTATACAAAAAAAATCCATTATAGACACTAATATAATTAGATCTGTTCTTCATAGACAAATTTGGGATTTGCGATCTCAGGTAAGATCGGTTCAGGATCATGGGATCCTTTTCTACCAGATAGGAAGGGCTGTTTCACAAAACGTACTTCTAAGTAATTGCCCCATAGATCCTATATCTATCTATATGAAGAAGAAATCATGTAACGGAGGGGATTCTTATTTGTACAAATGGTACTTCGAACTTGGAACGAGTATGAAGAAATTAACGATACTTCTTTATCTTTTGAGTTGTTCTGCCGGATTGATCGCTCAAGACCTTTGGTCTCTACCCGTACCTGATGAAAAAAATGGGATCACTTCTTATGGACTCGTTGAGAATAATTCTGATCTAGTTCATGGCCTATTAGAAGTAGAAGGCGCTCTGGTGGGATCCTCGCGGACAGAAAAAGATTGTGGTCAGTTTGATAATGATCGAGTGACATTGCTTCTTCGGTCCGAACCAAGGAATCCCTTCAATATGATTCAAAATGGATCTTATTCTATCGTTGATCAGAGATTTCTCTATGAAAAATATGAATCGGAGTTTGAAGAAGGGGGGGGAGTCCTTGACCCGCAACAGATAGAGGAGGATTTTTTCAATCACATAGTTTGGGCTCCTAGAATATGGCGCTCTTGGGGCTTTCTATTTGATTGTATTGAAAGGCCCAATGAATTGGGATTTCCCTATTGGGCCAGGTCATTTTGGGACAAGCGGATCATTTATGATGAAGAGGATGAGCTTCAAGAGAATGATTCAGAGTTCTTGCAGGGTGGAACCATGCAGTACCAGACACGAGATAGATCTTCCAAAGAACAAGGTTTTTTTCGAATAAGCCAATTCATTTGGGACCCTGCGGATCCACTCTTTTTCCTATTCAAAGATCAGCCTTTTGTCTCTGTGTTTTCACATCAACAATTCTTTGCAGATGAAGAGATGTTAAGGGGACTTCTTACTTCCCAAACAGATCTTCCTACATCTATATATAAACACTGGTTTATCAAGAATACGCAAGAAAAGCATTTTGAATTGTTGATTCATTGCCAGAGATGGCTTAGAACCAATAGTTCATTATCTAATGGATTTTTCCGTTCTAATACTCTATTTGAAAGTTATCAATATTTATCAAATCTGTTCCTATCTAACGAAACGCTATTGGATCAAATGACAAAGACATTGTTGAGAAAAAGATGGCTTTTCCCAGATGAGATGGTTGTTGCTATCTGTTCCAATAACGAATCATTGGTTTAATTGAATAACTAAAAAAATAGATAGACCTTTCTTTCTCTTTGCCTCAGGTCGATGGATCTTCTCAATTGAAAGATCCCCTATATCGATAATACACATTCCAGTTGACCTAGCCTAATTCTAATTATTTTGTTCCGAAGCAAAGAGATCCACAGGGCAGTTTGTCCTATTCAGATATTCACAACCAAGAAGTATTGAATTCTCTTTCTTTTCGGATAGGCCCTGAAGGGAGAAGGAAGGTTGGAATGCCAACAGGCGTCTATTATTGAATTCACCCGACCCGAAAGTACAGTATCCATTTTGGGAACGTCCGGTGCCAAAGTCATTGAATG